TCCAATAAAAACCTAAAATTCCTAATAATAAACCAAAATCCCCTACACGATTAGTTACAAACGCTTTTTGACAAGCATTTGCTGCAGGAGGTCGTGTGAACCAAAACCCTATTAATAGATAGGAACACATTCCAACCAATTCCCAAAAAATATAAATTTGTATCAAATTCGAACTAGTAACTAACCCCAACATGGAAGTACTGAAAAAACTCATATAAGCAAAAAATCGCAAGTATCCTTGATCGTGAGCCATATAATTATCACTATAAATAAGAACCATAATTCCAACAGTAGTGATTAACATTAACATAATAGAAGTAAGTGGATCGATCAAGTAGCCGAATTCTAAAGAAAAATCATTATCGAGGGTCCAAGACCATACATATTGATAGATAAAACTGCTATTTATTTGCTGAATAGACAGATTAGTTGAAAAAATCATGACTATACTTAACAATAAAATACTCGGAAAAGCCCACATACGACGAAGATTTTTTGTTGCTGTCGGAAAAAGAAGAAGTCCCACTCCTATTAACATAGGAACTGGAAGTGGAAGGAAAGGTATGATCCACGCATATTGATATGTCTGTTCCATAAAAAAGTTTTTTAATTCTTAATTAATATTAATTGGTTCCGATTCACCGGATCTTACCTCTTTTGAAAGGAGTCAATAAAAAAACGAAGATATGCACTAACTTAAACCAACTTAAATAGAATTTTTGAATTTTTATTTCTTTTTACTTATTATTTCTGAGTTTCTGCTAAATACTTCAAATATTCAAATCAAGAAGTTACAATTGGTCAAATCATAGAGATTAATTACTAGTCTCCTTCTAACTTTCAAATTCGAGTCAAATTAGGCATATTTTTCCCGAGTTTGACAAGTTACTAAAAAAAAGAATATTCTTCTTTTTACTATGTTTTAGTAATAGTTTATGTCATTTTCCCATATCTTTCACCCATCTTATCTATTCTTTTTTATTTTTAGAATAAAAAATATTATCTAGAAAAGAAATACATAATAAATTAGAAAGCGCAAATTTCTTTTGAACAATAGATGTCTTTCACATCCAGCTATACCAATGAGTAATCTCTTAATTTTTTTTTAAATGGCAGTTCCAAAAAAACGTACTTCTGCATCAAAAAAGCGTATTCGTAAAAATTTTTGGAAAAGGAAGGGGTATTGGGCAGCGTTAAAAGCGTTTTCCTTAGGGAAATCTCTTTCTACTGGGAATTCTAAAAGTTTTTTTGTGCAACAAACAAATAAAATAAGTAATAAAACATAACACGTTGGAATAATCTGAATCGGCCTGACTCAAAAACCGAGTCATTTCATTTCGAAAATAAAATTCCCGATTTCCATTCCCTGTTGAGTTAATCAATAGGAATGGAAATCGTTCCGCTCTTAGAATATGTAAAATAAGAATTTTTCTGTTTACCGTACCGAATTCGAAAAAAAAAAAAGAATACTTTTTTTTCTTGACAAAAAACACAAGATACTCCATTTTCTTTTTAGTATATCTTCTCATTTCCAAGGCAGGGAGTATTATTTTCCCCATCGACCTATTTGTTACAAGAATATAAGGTTTTCTTTTTTCTTTTTCTATAGATCCCCTTTTTCTCTATAAGCTATAAAAGGGCGGACAGAAAATCTTTCGTTACTAAAATCATTGAAACTAATTGATTAAAATTCTAAACTCCTTTGTGGAACTTTCTTCCTTTTGGATTTTCTCTGAATTCCTATATAGGACCCCATATATCTCTCGCCACCAATCCACTCAAAAACACTTAGCGAGGCTATTTTGGATAAATATGTGTCAATTTTGAATGATCCAAAACAGGTTCTTTTTTTTTTTGTTCATTGATGAAATGGATTTTTTGGTTTTGATTTTTGAAATCAAATAAATCAAAAACAATTCATTAAAACAAACATTTTTTGTGGGGGGTTCTATTTCTTAATTTATAGTAGTACTATATAGTTTTAGAAGAGTTCAAATAGTTTTAGAAGAGTTCAAGTCGAGGAGAGTATAAAATACACAATAAAACTAAGACCCTAACCTAAAATAATGAACCTTCAAATACCTATTTGAACCAATTTTTATTTATGAATTTGAATCTTTCCTAAAAAATATTGCACCCAATTGAATTCTAAAATCTAGACGATTGCTTATTCATAGGCTATTATAAGTTCAAGACAAGCCGCTATGGTGAAATTGGTAGACACGCTGCTCTTAGGAAGCAGTGCTAGAGCATCTCGGTTCGAGTCCGAGTGGCGGCATGTCATCTCCTAAAAAAAGTAAATAGATCCTATAATGAATTCAATTCCCGATTTCCCTTTGTATAATTAAGGGACTCCCCTTTTTAAAAATTTTTATGATATTTTCAACCTTAGAGCATATATTAACTCATATTTCTTTTTCGATCGTTTCAATTGTAATTACAATTCATTTTATAACCTTTTTAGTCGATAAAATCGTAAACCTATATGATTCATCCGAAA